TGAATCAAAAAAACTGAAATAAAAAATGCGCATTCTGAATTCTTCTTAATTCTCTCGGGGTTAATAAAAATTCAATTGAACGTTTGATATAATTGCTATGCTTAGTGTGTGACTCGTTGGTTTTTTAGGGCTAGGATTCAAATCAGCCCCATAGGATAAACTAATAACTATAGAAATAATAACCAACTCATCGCTTTGCATTATCTGGATCCAAAGAACCATGACAAATCAATCATAACCTATATGAATTACATAGAATAAGATATAATTCTAACCTAGGAAGATATGAATCTAAGCTATATAAAAAACATATAGAGAGACTTATTGGAGGGTCCCATTGACGTGCATCCAGTAGGAATTGAACCTACGAATTCGCCAATTATGAGTTGGGTGCTTTAACCATTCAGCCATGGATGCTTAAGAGGGATCCTCGTACTAGGGTGAGTTCAATTGAACTCAAATCTTTTTTTGAAACCAATCAAATTTAATTTTAGGAGGCTTAAACTACTATGAATCTACAAGTCAAATTCTTTATTTTAGAATTGAGAGAGATATTGAGAGAGATCAAGAATTCTCAATCTTTAGTCTCTTCATGGAACCAATTCAATTCAGTGAGATCTTTCATTCACATTTTTTTGGACCAAGAACGTTTTCTAAAACTTTTTGATCCCCGAATTTGGAGTATCCTACTTTCACGGATATGCAATCCGCCGGGTTTTCCTTTACGAATGAAAATCGCTCGATTTTTCAATTTCACGATCAAGGGTGTAATACTCTTTGTAGTATCGGTCCATATATATCGTATGAACACTCGAAATATGGTCGAAAGAACAAATTTCTTGTTAGGGCTTCTTCCTATACCTATGAATTCCATTGGACCCAGAAATGGTACATTGGAAGAATCCGTTGTGTCTTCCAATATCAATAGGTTGATTGTTTCGCTCCTCTATCTTCCAAAAGGAAAAAAGATCTCTGAGAGTTCTTTCCTGAATACGAAAGAGAGTACTCGGGTTCTTAAAAAGTGTAGCATGCCTGAATCTAACTGGGTTTCGCGGTGGTGTAGGAACTGGATCGGAAAAAAGAGGGATTCTAGCCAATTGAAAGGATCTTCTGATCAATCCATAGAAGATTTGGATTCTGAGGATATGGATTCTGAGGATATGGATTCTAGCCAATTGAAAGGATCTTCTGATCAATCCATAGAAGATTTGGATTCTGAGGATTCGGAATATCGCACATTGATCAATCAAAGAGAGATTCATCAACAACTAAAAGAAAGATCGATTCTTTGGGATCCTTCCTTTCTGCAAACGGAAGGAGCAGAGATAGAATCAAACCGATTGCCGAAATGCCCTTCTGGAGATTCCTCAATGTCCCGGCTATTCACGGAACGTGAGAAGCCGATGATTAATCATCGGCTTGCGGAAGAAATCGAAGAATTTCTTGGGAATTCTACAAGATCCGTTCCTTCTTTTTTCTCTGACGGATGGTCAGAACTTCATCTGGGCTCGAATCGGACTGAGAGGTCCACTAGAGATCAGAAATTGTTGAAGAAAGAACAAGATCTTTCTTTTGTCAGGCGAGCGGAAAATAAAGAAATGGTTAATCTATTCAAGATAATTCTCTATTTACAAAATACCGTCTCAATTCATCCTATTTCATCAGATCCGGGATGTGAATCAGAAGAGAGATTTCAAGAAATGGCAGATTTATTCACTCTATCAATAACTGAGCCGGATCTGGTGTATCATAAGGGATTTTCCTTTTCTATTGATTCCTACGGATTGGATCAAAAACAATTCTTGAATGAGGTAGTCAACTCCAGGGATGAATGGAAAAATCAATCTTTATTGGTTCTACCTCCTATTTTTTATGAAGAGAGTGCGTCTTTTTCTCGAAGGATCAGAAAAAAATGGGTCCCGATCTCCTGCGGGAATGATTTGGAAGAGCCAAAACCAAAAATAGTGGTATTTGCTAGCAACAAGATAATGGAGGCAGTCAATCAATATAGATTGATCCGAAATCTGATTCAACTCCAATATAGTACCTATAGGTACATAAGAAATGTATTGAATCGATTCTTTTTAATGAATAGATCCGATCGCAACTTCGAATATGGAATTCAAAGGGATCAAATAGGAAAGGATACTCTGAATCATAGAACTCTAATGAAATATACGATCAACCCACATTTATCGAATTTGAAAAAGAGTCAGAAGAAATGGTTCAATCCTCTTATTCTTATTTCTCGAACCGAGAGATCCATGAATCCGGATCCTGATGCATATAGATACAAATGGTCCACTTGGATCAAGAATTTCCAGGAACATTTCGTTTCTGAGCAGAAGAGCCGTTTTCCAGTTATTGAATCTTCGATGGGTTGGTTTGAGATTATCGACGAGTTGTCTAAGCCACTTCGTTTCTTTTTGTCCAACTTTTTGTCTAACTCACTTCCTTTTTTCTTTGTGAGTTTCGGGAATACTCCCATTCTTAGGTCCGC